GAAGAAGCTAACGAAGAAAAGATTTGGGGTCCGGAATTGGCAGAATTATTGATACCCCTTCTTGATAAATTTCAAAAGGAAGAATTTGCAAAATTTCAAAAGTGGTACAATCGGGCTTCCCAACAGTACTCATTATTGGAGGAACGCAAATTGTTAGAAAAGAAAAAGAAAAATTTATCTTTCTTATATAGTAAACAGAAAAGGGACTTTTCCCTTTTCACCGACACACTAATACTAGATAACATAAACGATAAGAAAAACACTCTCTCATATAGAAAAAGATTTAAAGAGAGCGCCTGTATACATCACCACATTTTAGCGGGTTTACAAAACTTTTTATTACAAATTGACAAAAAATTGATACAAAATAAAAAGGCTTTAGACTTATTAAATGAGAATGGGAAACAACTAAAAATGGACGAAGCGATTTTTTCTGATATTATTATAGAAATATTACATAGCTATTATGGGCGCAAATTGTCAATAAAACAATATCGCGCATTTGTATTCTATTATACATTATATGTTTATAATTTCTATATTTCTTCAAAGTCCTAAATAAGAAAATATTATCCAAAAATGAAAACAATTCGATGAAACAATTGGGAGTTTTTTAGAAATTGGATGCAGTTACTAATTCATGATCTGGCATGTTTTGTATATAAAAAAATAGAAAATATATCGTAGAAAGAATTACCTATGAAATATCATGGATAATTCTTTCTTATTTTTAAGAAAAAAGCCAGAATTAACTTAAAAATTTGAAAGAAATAGATTAAGATTCAGTTAGTAGATTGTGTCTCACGCATATACCTTTAAAAATTCATAGTCATAAACAAACAAAAAAACAAGAAAAACATGTTGATTATATCAAAATTTGGAGGCACCAAGACTTTTAATTCATTATGGGTAAGGATACTATTGCTGACATACTAACCTCTATACGAAATGCTGATATGGATAGAAAAAGAGTGGTTCGAATAGCATTTACTAATATCAGTGAAAGTATTGTTAAAATACTTTTACGAGAAGGTTTTATCGAAAACGTGAGAAAACATCGAGAAAATGACAAATCTTTTTTGGTTTTAACCCTACGATATAGAAGGAATCGGAAAGGGCCTTATATAAATAAAAAAATTTTAAATTTAAAACGGATCAGTCGACCCGGTCTACGAATCTATTCTAAATCCCAACGAATTCCTAGAATTTTAGGCGGGATGGGGATTGTAATTCTTTCGACTTCTCGAGGTATAATGACAGACCGAGAGGCTCGATTAGAAAGAATAGGCGGAGAAAGTTTGTGTTATATATGGTAATCCTTCTAGTATGATAAATGCAATTTGAAAATTATATTTGGGACAACGAAAAGAAATAGGACAGGTTGTCTAATATCGTGTCTAATCTACTACCGCATCTGTGAACTGACATAGAACAAAATAAACCCTTATAATAAAAATGAAAAAACATAAATTTATTCTGGAAGGTTTAATTACAGAATCCCGTCCCAACGCTATGTTTACGGTTCTTTTAGATAACGGTGATGTAGTTCTCGGTTCTATTTCGGGAAAGATACGACTTGGTTTAATACGGATCCTGCCAGGAGATCGCGTCAAAATTGAAATAAGTCCTTATGATTTAACTAAAGGACGTATAATTTCTCGACTTGACAAAAAACGAGATTCAAAAAATTAGGTATTTTTTTAACTTCAACATTCAATACGATTCGAGATGAAAAATTTCAAGAAACTTATTTTCTTCCAAGAAGTAGATTCAGACTTAAGGTTAAGGGCCGGCAAATATGAAAATAAGAGCCTCTGTTCGTAAAATTTGTGCAAAATGTCGATTAATACGCCGGCAGGGCCGAATTATAGTAATTTGTTCCAACCCAAGACATAAACAAAGACAAGGATAATCAGACTTGGTAAAAGACCCGATATTCAAATCTTTTTTGACATGAAATGGATATATCCATATATCTCTGACTCATATTTATGAGATGATAAAATATGGCAAAAGCTATACTGAAATTTGTTTCACGTAGGAAGCGACGTATTAGTTCACGTAAGAGTAGACGTAGAATACCAAAAGGGGTTATTCATGTTCAAGCAGGTTTTAATAATACCATTGTGACTGTTACAGATGTATGGGGTCGAGTGGTTTCTTCGTCCTCTGCCGGTAATTGCGGCTTCCGGGGTCCACGAAAAGGGACGCCATTTGCTGCTCAAACCGCAGCAGTAAACGCTATTAGTACAGTAGTAATGAAACGAGCAGAAGTCATGATAAAAGGTCCCGGTCTCGGAAGAGACGCAGCATTACGAGCTATTCGCAACAGTGGTATACGATTAACTTTTGTACGGGATGTAACTCCTTTGCCACATAATGGCTGTAGACCTCCGAAAAAAAGACGTGTGTAGAAATCAAAATTGAAGATATTTCAAGAGCAAGAAAAACAAGAGAAAGAAATGATTCAATGATCTGATCAAAAAATATTATGAGGTTTCGAGATAAAGAAACAGTATGTACTCGGACACTACAGTGGAAGTGTGTTGAATCAAGAGCAGACAGTAAACGTCTTTATTATGGACGCTTTATTCTGTCTCCACTTATGATAGGTCAAGCTGACACAATAGGCATTGCGATGCGACGAGCTTTGCTTGGAGAAATAGAAGGAACGTGTATCACACGCGCAAAATCTGAGAAAATACCACATGAATATTCTACCATAGTGGGTATTCAAGAATCAGTACATGAAATTTTAATGAATTTAAAAGAAATTGTATTGAGAAGTAATCTATATGGAACTTGTGACGCGGCCATTTGTGTCAAGGGCCCCGCATATATAACCGCTCAAGATATCATCTCACCGCCTTATGTAGAAATCATTGATAATACACAGCATATAGCTAGCTTGACGGAACCAATTGAGTTGTGTATTGGATTACAAATCGAGAGGAATCGCGGATATCTTATAAAAACACCAAATAACTTTCAAGATGGAAGTTATCCTATAGATGCTGTATTCATGCCTGTTCGAAATGTCAATTATAGTATTCATTCTTTTGGGACTCCAAATGGGAAACAAGAGATACTCTTTCTTGAAATATGGACAAATGGAAGTTTAACTCCCAAAGAAGCACTTTATGAAGCCTCCCGGAATTTAATTGATTTATTTATTCCCTTTTTACATACAGAAGAAGAAAACTTACATTTAGAGGACAATCAACATATGGTTCCCTTACGCCCCTCTACTCTTCGTGAAAAATTGATTAAACAGGCAAAAAACACAAAAAAAATAGCATTGAAAGAAATTTTTATTGACCAATCAGAATTGCCACCCAGGGTCTATAATTGCCTCAAAAGGTCTAATATATATACATTATTAGATCTTTTGAATAACAGTGAAGAAGATCTTATGAAAATGGAACACTTTCGCATAGAAGATGTAAAACGGATATTAGACATTCTAAAAAAGCATTTCGGGATTGATTTACCGAAAAATAAGTTTTAAATCCAATGAATTTATTTCAACTTATTTTTAGAAAAAGTACGAAAATAGGTTTTGAATCGTTAGCACAATCCATATATTCGGAATCGGAATAGATTCATAATTTATGGGAAAAGATCCGATATTCAAATCTTTTTTGACACGAAATGGATATTTCCATCCACCCACACTCTCCAAAAGAGGAGGAAATCTTATGCCAACTTTCGACAACAATCATAAAAAAGATCTTTAGTAGATAAAAAAATAGAAAATATATCGTAGAAAGAATTACCAATGAAATATAGTTGGTAATTCTTTCTTATTTTTAATAAAAAAAGCCAAAATTAACTTAAAAATTTTATGGTTATAAAAACTTGTTATATATCGGAATGGTATATAATAAGTTCTACCTACTATTGGATTTGAACCAATGACTCCCGCCGTATGAAAGCAATACTCTAACCGCTGAGTTAAGTAGGTCATTTATCATTACAAAGAAAACCAAATGGGACCTATACGCTCGATGGATTATAAATATCATATTATTTAGAAGCAATATAAATTTACGAAATACTGATCAAAGATCTATGATCTTGGGTCATGGAATAGGTATCCCGAAAATCTTCATCTTGACAAGAAATTATATACATAATAAAATAGGTATTACAAACACTAAGGGCTATAGCTCAGTTGGTAGAGCACCTCGTTTACACGCGCGCCAATGTTTTTCAAGGGAGTCCATCATGCTCATGCAATCAAAAGAATTGATCTTATTGAGAAATCGATGTCTTACTCCATAACTTTGAGGGAACAAGAGAACAATAGCCTGACAAACCAAAGGGTTGGGTCCGATTCAGATGCCCTTTTAGGTGCCAAACAGACCCCATCATTGATTTGCGATATTGATAAGGTGAATACCCATTCTACTCAATGCTAGGCATATGAATATAAGGACCTCAAAAAATCTCTTTTCGTCCTATGAACTTTAAGGTGTATGAAGTTTCATATTTGATTTTTAAGAGCGATAGAGACTTCATTTAACTTAGGTTAATCTAGGCCATAGGCAGACCTACGTCAAGATAAACCCCCTTTGAAACACTTTGGTAGTGTTCCTGAATCTGAATCCAAATAATGACTCAGAGCACATGGAGCCATCTCCTTATTTTTCTGTCAAAAAAATATGGCAGACTGACTGATATTTCGATCAGTTAATGAAAGAGCCCAATGCACAAAAAATGCATGTTGGGTCTTTGAAACAGTTCAGATCACTTTGATCATAATCAGTTTGATCTGTTTTACCGAGAAGGTCTACGGTTCGAGTCCGTATAGCCCTAGAGCCCTATAAATTCAAAAATCCTAGTGAATTTTGGAAGTCAAAATTATAACACGAGTCCGTTTAAAAACTCCAATCTAACCCAACCCCAATCGAATATAATAGTACTTCATATGGGTATAGGACTGACCAGCTGTATTTGTGCACAAGCTAAAGTTTGAAAAACGAATATATTTGGTAAAT